CCTGACTTTTTAAAGTAAAAGTAATTAGGTAGGGATGACAGGATTTGAACCCGTGACATTTTGTACCCAAAACAAACGCGCTACCAAGCTGCGCTACATCCCTTTCAATTCAATTGGTTACAATAGTTTAATTTAATTGTAAAGAATCCTTTTCTTGTTTTCCACATTTATTTACTATAAAATGACATGCATGATTTATCTTGCCATGCCGTTTCTTCTTTTTTGTCTCTTATCATAGAAAGTATTTATATTTATTATGTATAGGAAAATAGAAATACCTGTCGTAAACTAAAAAAAAAAAGACTTTTCGTTAATGTTCAGTTCCGTAGGAAAAGTATGTATACTATTATTTTTATTAAAAAATCTTTTTTCTACTAGATCTTTATGCATTTCATTTACAAATCCAAGTAATCCTTGACTCTCTATATACATCTGCTCATAGATTAGATATGTATTACCTTTATTTTATACATTAAATAAATTAAGAAGGAGGTTTTTCAATGCGAGATCTAAAAACATATCTTTCCGTAGCACCGGTACTGAGTACTTTATGGTTTGGGTCTTTAGCCGGTTTATTAATAGAAATAAATCGTTTTTTCCCGGATGCGTTGACATTCCCCTTTTTTTCATTCTAGTTATTAACACGGGAAGGGGGTAATGAGGATTAGAGACAGAAAAAAGATTATGTCTCTAATCCTCATTACCCCCTTCTTTTTTTTTCATTCTATCCCCCCTACTTTTTTCTTTAAATTGCCCCATTTTAAAAATATAGGGCAATTTAACATCATCAAAACTTTCGAATGAAAAAAAAAAGGGGGGGAGTTAGCATAAGAGTATTATAAAAAAATACTGTAGAGTCGAAATAGAGTTAGAAACTTCTTAAATTTTATTACATACTCTATTATTAATATATATACTATTATTCCTCGATTGATTGCAACGAACTCTTTTTAATTGTATTTCGAGTTAGCAACACCTATATTTTTTCCTTTCTTCTTCACTTGGGGTCGAAAAAAAATAGATAAATTGTTTGAAAAAAAATCCCAAAAATAAAAAGGAGGTTCATGGCTAAGGGGAAAGATGTCCGAGTAAAAGTTATTTTGGAATGTAATAGATGTGTTCGAAAAAGTGTTAATAAGGAATCAAGGGGCGTTTCCAGATATATTACTCAAAAGAATCGACACAATACACCCAGCCGGCTAGAATTGCGAAAATTCTGTCCCTATTGTTACAAACATACAATTCATGGAGAGATAAAGAAATAAAAGAGATCGAACCGAATGCCTAGCTATCATCCTCTCAATTCAATGAAGGGGACAAAACTTTTTTTATTATAATTCTATATTATTTACTATTTTTTCTATTTAAATATTATATATAATATAAATATATAGTTTTATTTATAATACTTAATTTAAATAAATAAACAAAAACAAACCAAATCCTATTTAGACTGGATCTAAAAAAAGTATACTTAAGAAGTAGGATTTTCGGTATAAGACAGAAATTAAACAAATTATGGATAAACCCAAGCGACCCTTTATTAAACCTAAGCGATCTTTTCGGAGGCGTTTGCCCCCGATCCAGCCGGGAGATCGAATTGATTATAGAAACATGAGTTTAATTAGTCGATTTATTAGTGAACAAGGAAAAATTTTATCTAGGCGAGTAAATAGGTTAACCTTGAAACAGCAACGATTAATTACTAGTGCTATAAAACAAGCTCGTATTTTATCGTTGTTACCTTTCCTTAATAATGAAAAACAATTTGAACGAACCGAGTCGACTACTAGAACTTATAGTTTTAGAACTAAAATAAAAAATTAAAATAATAATATACTTTTTATTTATTTAATTGATAATAATAATGGAAATGAATCAAAAAAGGAATCTGAAATCAAATATCTATTTCGGCTTTGTTCTACAAAAATACGAGACTCTCAATTGGATTGTCTTATCATAATTTAAGATAATAAAAAATCGCGAAAAATTTTTTTTTATGGATTTGTTGATTTTTATCTAGAATTTTTTTATTATATTTATTTTATTAAACTAAACTTATACTCTATAACTCCCGGAGAAAAACTCCGGGGAATTTCATTTAAAAAATTTTGGGACATTCTTTCTAATCTTCTTTTTTTATGATTTCATTTGAAATCATATAAAGACAATTCCTATTTAATATAGCTATTTGCGCAAGTACTTTACGATTAAGAAGTAACTGTCTCTTATATAGATCGTGCATAAATGTACTATAATTACAGTATACCCCCCCCGCGCGAATTACTGCGTTTATCCGAGTGATCCATAAACGACGAAAAGATCTCTTTTGCCTATCTCTATCCCTATGAGCCGAAACTAAAGCTCTTATTTTCTGTTGAGCAATGGTTCGAGTAAGTCGTGAATGAGCCCCTCGAAAGGTTGATGCAAATAAACGAATTTTTTTTCTACGTCTCCGAGCTATATACCCTCGTTTAACTCTAGTCATTGAATAAATGAAACTTTGATGAATAACTAATTTATTTTATTTAGTTGAGTTATTCTTTTATCCCCTCCTGGTCTATTAATAACAAAACGGGTTTTTCCAGTGTATAAAAAAAATCCCAATGGCTTTGGCTGCTATAACCTTCCCTACCGCTATTGTAGATTATTTCGTCTTGACAAAAGACAAAAAAACTAAGAATTTTTTTTAATTTATCAAAGAAAAATCAATAAATGGAAATTGAAAATTCTATTTCAATCTAGAAAAAAAATATATAGTGGGTTCCTTCGTTTCTACGGTTCCTTTTTAACAGTGAGGTCCTCTCTATACACCGGAGCCCCTTACTTCATTTCTGTATATTGATAACTTGTACAGTTCAAACTTTTTTTGGCTCTACCCGTGAATTATCCAGTAATAGGTCTTTCACAATTAGATCCACCTATATCGTAACGGTATTTAATATTGGAAGGTTGGCTAGATAGATGACCCTGTTAGTCCGTTCTTACAAATTAAAGGGAGTATAATTTTTTATCTTAAACAAAGGATTCCCCGCTAAATGGATAACATTAACGCTACCAATGGGAAATTTTTGTGGATTTACACTACACTAATAGGAACCATAAATTTCATACACAATAGATAAATAGAACTTTTTTTAGAGAGTCACTTGATTTTTTTCATTTTATCCTATTCATACATTATGGATTATTGATACTGGAAAATTTGTTATTTTTTTCTTTTGTTCCAGCTCAAAATCTGAACGAGTCACACATACACCCTAGTACATGTTCCTCGGCGCTGAGGACATCCCCGAAGAGCTGGGGATTTCGTGAGATTTCTAATTGGCTGTCTTGTGTTTCTAATAAGTTGTTTAATAGTTGGCATGCTGAATTATATACATAATGGGCTGGTTTAGATCAATCCTAACCGAATGCATTTCTCGTTAATAGAATTTTAAAATAAATCCAGTGACAAGATAAAACGGAAAACAAAAAAGTTTAACTATATATATTTTTATTCGACCGCTACAAGATCAACAATTCCATGAGCTTGGGCTTCTATTGACGACATAAAAACATCTCTTTCCATATCTTCGGATACAACCCATAAAGGTTTGCCCGTTCTTTGTACATAAACCCTTGTGAGGGTTTCACGCAATTTCAAGAGTTCTTCTGCTTCCAAGATAAATTCTCCCGTTTGGGCCTCGTAAAAGGAACTAGCAGGTTGATGAATCATTACCCTGATGGTATACCTTAAAAGAAGTTCTTCTATCTCGCGGGACGGGGCAAATAGAAAAACTAGAAAAAAATTAGATATTCTATATATAGAATTGAACAACCGTACGTGCATTTTTTCGCATTGCATACGGCTTTACAATGGAATTTACTTTTTTACTTTTTCTTTGAATTTTCCGTGAAAGAAAGAAAAACAGAGGATCGATCAGATCCCGATCAGTAAAAGATCCAATTACCACCCTTCTTTTCGTAGCAGTTTAAAAATACTATGATGGCTCCGTTGCTTTATATTTATTTCGTCTATAATTCAGCAATCCCAAAGTTTCTTTTTGATCCTAAAAATAATGACTCTTTCAAACATAAATTTTCTTTGAAGAGTCTTTTGATATGAAAAAGTTTGTGACGCTGAAACGGCCTCTAAATAACAAATCGAGAATATTCTTCATCTCATACTACCTTTTCGATACATAATATAATAAAATATTCGAAACAAATATCGAATTCAAAGTGCCATGCTATTATTACTTCATTTTTAATATGGTGAAGGCATAGTATTCTTTTTTGTCTCAACTAAAAACTCATTGGCGCCAAGCGTGAGGGAATGCTAAACGTTTGGTAATTTCTCCTCCGACCAGGATAAACGATCCCATTGAAGCCGCTAACCCCATACATATTGTATGGACATCGGGTCGCACAAATTGCATAGTATCATAAATAGCTATTCCAGGTATTACCCAGCCGCCAGGAGAATTAATAAACAAATATAAATCTTTGGTATCATCCTCAATACTGAGATATACCATAAGACCAATAAGTTGATTCGAGATCTCGCTATCGACCTCTTGTCCTAAAAAAAGTAATCTTTCTCGATAAAGTCGGTTGATTAGGATAAATTTGCATCCCTTATAAACCGTACATGCACCTTTTTATGCATACGGTTCAAAAAAATTTGTGAAAAAATCAATGTGTAGATGCGGTTCGTTTTTCATTTTTTTAGAGGTTTTCACAAGTTAAATATTTAAAAAAAATTATTATATTATAATTCGAATATATAATCAAAAGTTTTTTCTATTCTATTTGTGAAGAAATATTACTTTTTGTGCTTTTTCAAAATTACGCATAATATTACAAAAAATAGAATTTACTAAACTTGTCGAGCTTCCTTTTCATTGATGTATCAGTTCATCGAGATCCAATCCAAATCATGATGTTATTTTCTTGTTCTTAAACGGGCCTTTTTAATTCTTTTAGGTTTATACTCTACTCCGGGTAAAGATCTGCCCGATTTCGATTTGCACATATAGGACAAATTTTGCCAATACCGCATGTGTTTTTTTTTCTTTTCTTTCGTGAAATTAAATATTCAACATATTTTTGTCTTTATTCGAGATTAAAATCCCGTTTGTTTATTCTATATTATTAAAATAAAAAAAATAGTTAGTTTAAGTAAAAAATGTATAATTTATATTATAAAATTATAATAAAATAAATATATTCCCAATTGGAGTTGGGTTTTTGATAAACGGAGCCTGGATACTTTATTTTATTGGTCCGACCGAGTCAACCATAAATTATTCTAATTGATAATATTCATTTGAATCCCCCTAAAAACTCATTAATTGTCTTTCACGCTCCAAATTTATTATGATTCAATCCATTTTTCTTGGGCGAAAGGGGGGATATCTCAATCGGGAGAGAGAATGGGGAAATCCCATACGACCCAATATATCTGACAAGTCGCACTATACGTCAACCCAAGATGCATCTTCCTCTCCAGGGCTTCGAAAGGGAACTTTTGGAACACCAATAGGCATTTAATACAAGAAAAAATAAAGTACTATGGTTCACTTTGATGTGAAAACGTAATAATAGGTATTGTCTTTATAATATCAACCTTGATATCATATGTTATGCATAGATCAGAAAAGTTTATGAAGACGGAATAGAATAAGTAAAGTAAGTTTCTTAGGAATATAACTTGACAATAATCATCAAGCAGCAAAGTATTTACTGATACACGATAGTATCAATTTCCCATTGCGTATTGATACTTATCGGATATAGAATAGATTTGTTTCTCTTTGTTCCTACAAACAAAATTGTTCCATTATTACCAACAGAATAGAACAAATATTAACCCTTGTTCCAAGATAATTCTATTGAATAAAAGAGGTCCGTTGCATAATCCTAGTCTTTTCTAATGCAATAAAGTTACAGAGTGCCATTTTTCTTTGATAAAGGGGGATTTCCATGGGTTTACCTTGGTATCGTGTTCATACTGTCGTATTGAATGATCCCGGCCGGTTGATTTCTGTCCATATAATGCATACAGCGCTAGTTGCCGGTTGGGCTGGTTCGATGGCTCTATATGAATTAGCAGTTTTTGATCCCTCTGATCCCGTTCTTGATCCAATGTGGAGACAGGGTATGTTCGTTATACCGTTCATGACTCGTTTAGGAATAACCAATTCATGGGGCGGTTGGAGTATTACAGGGGGGACTATAACGGATCCGGGTATTTGGAGTTACGAAGGTGTGGCCGGAGCACATATTGTGTTTTCTGGTTTGTGCTTTTTAGCAGCTATTTGGCATTGGGTGTATTGGGATCTAGAAATATTTTCTGATGAACGTACAGGAAAACCCTCTTTGGATTTGCCTAAGATTTTTGGAATTCATTTATTTCTTTCCGGAGTGGCATGTTTTGGTTTTGGTGCATTTCATGTAACAGGCCTGTATGGTCCCGGAATCTGGGTTTCCGACCCTTATGGACTAACTGGAAAAGTACAACCTATAAGCCCAGCATGGGGTGTGGAAGGTTTTGATCCTTTTGTTCCCGGAGGCATAGCTTCTCATCATATTGCAGCAGGGACATTAGGCATATTAGCCGGTCTATTCCATCTTAGTGTCCGTCCGCCCCAACGTCTATATAAAGGATTACGTATGGGCAATATTGAAACCGTTCTTTCTAGTAGTATTGCTGCTGTCTTTTTTGCAGCTTTTGTTGTTGCCGGAACTATGTGGTATGGTTCAGCAACTACCCCGATCGAATTATTTGGCCCCACCCGTTATCAATGGGATCAGGGATACTTTCAGCAAGAAATATATCGAAGAGTAAGTGCTGGACTAGCCGAAAATCGAAGTTTATCAGAAGCTTGGTCGAAAATTCCCGAGAAATTGGCTTTTTATGATTACATCGGCAATAATCCGGCAAAAGGAGGATTATTTAGAGCGGGCTCAATGGACAACGGCGATGGAATAGCTGTTGGATGGTTAGGACACCCCGTTTTTAAAGAGAAAGACGGACGTGAACTTTTTGTACGCCGTATGCCTACGTTTTTTGAAACATTTCCTGTCGTTTTAATAGATGGGGATGGAATTGTTAGAGCTGACGTTCCTTTTAGAAGAGCAGAATCTAAGTATAGCGTTGAACAAGTAGGTGTAACGGTTGAGTTCTATGGTGGTGAACTGAATGGAGTCAGTTATAGCGATCCCGCTACTGTAAAAAAATATGCTAGACGTGCTCAATTAGGTGAAATTTTCGAATTGGACCGTGCTACTTTGAAATCTGATGGTGTTTTTCGTAGTAGTCCGAGGGGTTGGTTTACTTTTGGACATGCTTCCTTTGCCCTACTCTTCTTCTTTGGACATATTTGGCATGGGGCTAGAACCTTGTTCAGAGATGTTTTTGCTGGTATTGACCCCGATTTAGATGCTCAGGTAGAATTTGGAGCATTCCAAAAACTTGGAGATCCAACTACAAGAAGACAAGGAGTGTAATACAATTACTCTATTTTTAGTGTGATTTGACATAGGATACTAAAGAAATCTTAATTTGACTCACCGCTTTTTTTTACTTTTTTTATCATTATCGGGAAAACAATCTCGAGTAAACAGATATGGAAGCTATAATTGTAAACCACAATCAAATCTATGGAAGCATTGGTTTATACATTTTTATTAGTCTCGACTCTAGGGATAATTTTTTTTGCTATCTTTTTTCGGGAACCTCCTAAAGTTCCAACTAAAAAGGTGAAATGATTTTTCATTATTTCAATTGAAGTAATGAGCCTTCCAATATAAGAAGGCGCATTACTTCAACTAGTCCCCGTGTTCCTCGAAGGGATCTCTTAATTGTTGAGAGGGTTGCCCAAAAGCGGTATATAAGGCATACCCAGTAAAACTTACAAGTAAACCAGATATAAAGATGGCGACTAGGGTTGCTGTTTCCATTTATTATATAATTCCAAGACCCCAATGGATCTATGATAAAATCATTTATTTACAACGGAATGGTATACAAAGTCAACAGATCTAAAAAAAAAATAGGATTTATGGCTACACAAACCGTTGAGGGTAGTTCTAGATCTCGTCCAAAACCAACTACCGTAGGGGTTTTATTGAAACCGTTGAATTCGGAATATGGTAAAGTAGCTCCTGGATGGGGAACAACCCCTTTGATGGGAGTTGCAATGGCTTTATTTGCAATATTCCTATGTATTATTTTGGAAATTTATAATTCTTCTGTTTTATTGGATGGAATTTCAATGAATTAAATCCACAAGAAAAGGGAATTTTAAAGAACTAAGAAGTTCTATCCTTTCAATATAAAATGAATTTTTAGGACTACGATTGCTATTTCTAACGCCCCTTTTTGGTAGTTCGATCGCGAAATTTCTTTCTTTCTGTATTTCCGGAATATGAGTGTGTGACTTGTTATAATGGATCCTGTTGAGAGTACAGAGAACGAGTCTGTCATCTTATCCTGGTAGAGATGGTTCTACTTCGTCGGATATTTTTTTGTATCTGGAACACGTAATATATAAAATAGATGAAGAAATATTTGAACTATGATTCATATTTATTTAAAATAGAATATTCAGACCTCGCGATCGGATTCAATCAATTTGTTCTTTTCAAAAAAAGAATTAGGCGTTAGAAATATAAATTTTTTTATTCTTTCAAACCCCTTAATGTCGATTTCTTTAATAAACAGACCTCATTTTTGGTATTTTTATTCATTATACCTCTGTTATTGATTGAATAAGTGATGATCCAACGGTTTTGACTCAAGGAATCTTTGGTATTAGCTTTTAGGTTTTACTGCGTCATCGTGGTTATAGTATGAATCTAGGGTTTTAATCAATTCATAGGGTCTTAACAAGAAAAATTCCTATCACTGAAAAAAAAAAAAGCAAAAACAAAGAATAACCATAGGAAAAAAGAATATTCAAGAGGCCTGTAGTAATAATTAACCGAAAGACAGATGAGCCGACTTGATATATTGGTATTATCGCCGCAAAGAAAAAAGCTTTCCTTTCTTATTTTTATTCCTTCGGATCTTCCGAAAATAAAAAATAAGAAGCTTTAACCTTTTTTTTGGTGTATTTGCTTGAGCCGTACGAGATAAAATTCTCATATACGGTTCTTAGAGGGGGGCTTTTAGCACTTTACCTATCTCAATAAAGTCTATGATTGGTTCGAAGAACGTCTCGAGATTCAGGCGATTGCAGATGATATAACTAGTAAATATGTTCCTCCTCATGTGAACATTTTTTATTGTTTAGGAGGAATTACGCTTACTTGTTTTTTAGTACAAGTAGCTACAGGTTTTGCTATGACTTTTTACTACCGTCCAACCGTTACCGAGGCTTTCGCTTCTGTTCAATATATAATGACGGAAGCTAACTTTGGTTGGTTAATCCGATCAGTTCATCGGTGGTCGGCAAGTATGATGGTTCTAATGATGATCCTGCATGTCTTTCGTGTGTATCTTACCGGCGGTTTTAAAAAACCTCGCGAATTAACTTGGGTTACGGGCGTAGTTTTAGCTGTATTGACCGCATCTTTTGGTGTAACAGGTTATTCCTTACCTCGGGACCAAATTGGTTATTGGGCAGTCAAAATTGTAACAGGTGTACCTGATGCTATTCCTGTAATAGGAGCACCTTTGGTAGAGTTATTGCGCGGAAGTGCTAGTGTAGGACAATCTACTTTGACTCGTTTTTATAGTTTACATACTTTTGTATTGCCTCTTCTTACTGCCGTATTTATGTTAATGCATTTTTTAATGATACGTAAACAAGGTATTTCTGGTCCCTTATAGAATCTATTTTAAAGGGTATATCATAGCTATTTGTAATCTCTCATTTTTCATTTTGGGGAAGAAAAATAGTATTTCATTGCTACATGTATGTATTATTAAAACGAATAATCCATGTATTTGGACATTTTGCTTCAACTGTATAATATTTATATTGTATTTAGTTATTTAACATAACATCAC